TACCTGTTAGAGTAGAATATTCGTGGGAGACATTCTCGGATTTTACACGTGTGATACATGTTCCTTCTATTTCTCCAAGCAAAGCTCTTCGCATCGCAATCCCTATTGTGTCGGCTTGTCCTTTCATAAGTGGAGCCAGAATAAATCGACCATAATAAAGACGTTTACTGTCTGTTCTTGATTCAACACACTTCCACTGTAGTGTCCGAGTAGATACTGTTACTTTCTCTCGAACCATAGTAATAATATTTTTTTTGATTGAATTATTTATTTCTCTTGTTTCTCTTGAAATTGATTCACTGTTTATTTCTACACACGTCTTTTTTTCGGAGGTCTACAGCCATTATGTGGCATAGGGGTTACATCCCGTACAAAAGTTAATAGGATACCACTTCTACGAATAGCTCGTAATGCGGCGTCTCTTCCGAGACCGGGACCTTTTATCATGACTTCTGCTCGTTGCATACCCTGATCTACTACTGTACGAATAGCATTTGCTGCTGCAGTTTGAGCGGCAAAGGGTGTCCCTCTTCGCGTACCATTGAATCCACAAGTACCGGCCGAGGACCAGGAAACCACCCGACCTCGTACATCTGTAACTGTGACAATGGTATTATTAAAACTTGCTTGAACATGAATAACTCCCTTTGGTATTTTACGTGCACTTTTACGTGCACCAATACGTACATTTCTACGTAAACCAGTTCTCGGTATAGCTTTTGCCATATTGTATCATCTCATGAATATGAGTCAGAAATATATGGATCTATCCATTTCATGTCAAAACAGATTCTTTATTTGTACGCTGAGTCCTTTAGTGAGTCTGATTATCCCTTTATCCTTGTCTTTGTTTATGTCTCGGGTTGGAACAAATTACTCTAATGCGCCCCCGTCTACGAATTAGTCGACATTTTTCACAAATTTTACGAACGGAAGCTCTTATTTTCATATTTTTCATTCCTTATCTTAATTCTGAATCTACTTCTTGGTAGAAAATAAGTTTCTTGGGATTTTGAATCTCGAATCGTATTGAATAAAAATCACCTAATCTTTTGAATCCTTGTTTCGGAGTCGATAAATTATACGTCCTCTGCTTGAATCATAACGACTTACTTCAATTTTGACTTTATCCCCGGGTAGTATCCGTATAAAACTACGTCGGATCTTTCCCGAAACATAACCTAGAATCAGATCCTCATTATCTAACCGAACCCGGAACATGCCATTGGGAAGCGATTCAGTAATTAAACCTTCATGAGTCCATTTTTGTTCTTTCATTCCAGGTAAAGCCTCCTTGAGGTATCAACTAATGGAGGAGAAACGATATTAGACAACTCACCCCCCTTTCTTTTTCTATTTCTCAAATAGGAAGAGGTTTCGGATTTCATTTGGATATGAAATGGATTACCATATATAACATAAAATTTCTCCGCCGATTCCTTCTAGTCGAGCTTCCCGATCTGTCATTATACCCCGAGAAGTGGAAAGAATTACAATACCCATTCCACCTAAAATTCTAGGAATTCGTTGAGAGTTAGAATAGATTCGTAGACCGGGTCGGCTGATCCGTTTTAAATTTAAAAAATTTCTATAGGGTCTTTTCCTATTCCTGCTATGTCGCAGGGTTAAAACCAAAAAATTTTTGTTTTTTTCTCGATGTTTTCTGACGTTTTCGATAAAACCTTCTCGGAAAAGTATTTTAACAATATTTTCGGTAATATTAGTAGATGCTATGCGAACAACTCTTTTTCTATCCATATCAGCATTTCGTATAGAGGTTATTATCTCAGCAATAGTGTCTCTACCCATGATGAATTAAAACTTTTGTCGTCCCAAAATTGGATATAATTAACATGTTTTTCTTTTTTTTTTATTATTGGTTTATGAATATAAATTTTTCAAGGTATATGCGCAAAACACAAGCTACGAATTAATCTAGTTCTTAATCTATTTCCCTTCAAATACCCCAAAAATTCAGATCTCTTTTTTTTTTATTTTATAATACTTCGGGAGCTAATGAAACTATTTTAGTAAAATTTAATTGTCTCAATTCGCGGGGGATTGCCCCAAAAATGCGAGTTCCTTTTGGATTTCCTTCTTGATCAATCACAACTGCAGCATTGTCATCATATCGTATTATCATACCGCTGTCACGTTTAAGTTCTTTACAGGTACGAACAATTACAGCTCTGACTACTTCTGATTTTTCTAGGGGCATATTTGGTACGGCTTCTTTGATCACAGCAACAATAACGTCACCGATATGAGCATATCGGCGATTACTAGCTCCTATGATTCGAATACACATCAATTTTCGAGCCCCGCTGTTATCCGCTACATTTAAATAGGTCTGAGGTTGAATCATATAAATTTTTGAATCTATTCTTCCAATGCAAAGGATGAAGAAAATAAAAGAAATATTGTTTGTCTAAGTCGAAAAAAGAAATAGGCGATTTTGTTTCATCCCCAAGACTCATTTCTCTACGTTCTACATTTTTATCCCGAAATAATAAATTGAGTTCGTATAGGCATTTTGGATGCTGCTATTAAAATAGCCCTTTTAGCTATATTTTCGGTTACTCCACCCATTTCATATAGTATTCGCCCCGGTTTAACAACAGCTACCCAATATTCAGGGGATCCTTTCCCCGAACCCATACGCGTTTCAGCAGGTCTTACTGTAACTGGTTTGTCTGGAAAGAGACGGACCCATATTTTTCCACCACGGCGTGCATTTCGTGTCATTGCCCGGCGACCTGCTTCGATTTGTCTCGATGTGATCCAAGCGGGTTCAAGTGCTTGAAGAGCATATTTACCGAAACAAATATGATTACCTCGATAAGATATTCCCTTCATTCTTCCTCTGTGTTGTTTACGGAATCTAGTTCTTTTGGGGTTATAGTTGATGGTTGTTTCGGAATGCCATCTCTACTACAGAGCTGGACGTGAGAGTTTCTTCTCATCCAGCTCCTCGCGAATAAAAGGATTCCAAATTGAATTTCAATTAATTTGAATAGCTATTAGAACATTTTTATTTTAGAAAAAAATTTATTTTTTTCTAACGTCCTAATAAATCTTTATTGTCTTTTATCCGAGTTTACCAATTCAAAAAAAAAAAGAAGGTTTTCGCGGGCGAATATTTACTCTTGCAATCTCTATTTCAGTCCTAGCACTTGTTCATCACTTTTCAAAATAGATGCATTTATTTCCGGTTTATTTCGCCATCCTAAGTAGTGAATCATTAAGATTCGTTTATTTAATATTTAAATAAAATCTTTTGCATTCACAGGTTCCTTCGTTTCCACCACTTCGTACTAGATGATTAGGTCAGAATTCTACAATGGAGCTCATAATCCAATTTATTCTTGAGTCAACCTTCTTAGTCTTTATTGACTCAAAGCTCTTGAGTTTTTTCTTTTCTTCTATAAGAAATTCATATTTCATTATGTATGAATCAATTAGTATTGATGCTTTATTACACTGTCTTTTATGAGATGACTCATAGACCTTCCATATTGGAATTGTATATCATTGATATTCTTTTTCTCTCTTTCTCTCATCCTTCCATTTATCCACACCTTTCTTCTGTAATTTTGCTTTAAAAAAGGTAACGTTTAATTATTTCAGTTGCTACAAAGATATGACTGATTTAACATATTTTGACTGGTTCTTTAGATCTAGATAATATGAAGTGATGAATTGGTTTTCACACTATCGGGCCGGTCTTTTGTAACCCTAACCCTAAAAAAAAACCAACGAGTCACACACTAAGCATAGCAATTATATCACAAGGTCAATTGAATTTTTATTCAACCCTATAGAATTAGTTTGATTGGTAGGAAAAAGAATGAATGAGTTTCCCCTTTTTCCTTCTATCGGTTGATAGAAGGAAAAAACGATGAAAGTTTTCTTATTCCTCTTCCTTGTCTATAAAAATCCAAATTTTGATGCCCAAGACCCCATAGATAGTTCGAACTGTATAGGAACAATAATCTATTTTCGCTCGAATGGTTTGTAGGGGAACCCTGCCTTCTCTGATCCATTCGACACGGGCGATTTCTTTTCCGTCGATACGCCCTGCAATTTGTACTTGAATTCCTTTTGTATCCGCTTGTTCAGTTAATTCAATAGCCTTTTTCATTGCTTTTCGAAATGAAACTCGATTCTTTAATTGTCCGGCTATAAATTCTGCAAGAATATTAGGGTTTCCATAAGGTTTTGAAATTCTTGTGATAGCAATGTTAAGTTTTCGGTTCACATAATGAAATTTTTTTTGTAGATTCATCTGTAATTCTTCGACCCCTCGCGGTCTACTTTCTATTAATAACTTTGGGAATCCCATAAAGATTATGACCTGGATCAAATCGATTCTTTTTTGAATCTCTATATGCGAAATTCCCTCGGTTCCAGAGGATATTCTCATATTCTTTTGAATATAATTTTTAATAAAGTCTCTTATTTTTTGATCTTCTTGTAGGTCTTCGGAATAATTTTTTGGTTTTGCAAACCAAAGGGAATGATGCTTTTGGGTTATACCAAGTCGGAAACCAAGTGGATTTATTTTTTGTCCCATACTACCTCACTATTATATATATCGCGATCTACCATACTTGTCTTTTTCCATCTAGGTTTTTTTAACGAATAGAAAGATATATCTTCATATATATCTAAAGATATATCTTTCACTACAATAGTTATATGACAGGTAGCTTTTTTTATCGCATAACTACGTCCTCGAGCACGAGGTTTTAATTTTTTCACGACAGTACCCTCGTTAACTTCAGCTTTAATAATTATTAAATTGTCTTCGGCGGAGCCCATAGTGTAACTAGCATTTGCTGCTGCAGAATAAACTAACTTGAAAATGGGATAACATGCTTTATAGGGCATGAGTTCTAGTATCATAAGGGTTTCCTCATAGGAACGTCCGCGAATTTGATCAATTACTCTTCTTGCTTTGTCAGCAGATACAGATATATGTCGGCCTAAAGCGCGTACTT